CCTTCTATTTCTCCAAGTAGAGCCCTTCGCATGGCAATACCTATGGTATCGGCTTGCCCTTTCATGAGCGGGGACAGAATGAAACGACCATAATAAAGACGCTTACCGTCTACTCTTGATTCAACACATTTCCACTGTAGTGTTCGAGTGGATCCTGCTATTTCCTCTCGAACCATACTAAATATTATTATTTGATCAGATCATTGAATCATTTATTTCTCTTGCAATCCGTTTAATTCTTATTTTTACACACGTCTTTTTTTAGGAGGTCGACATCCATTATGTGGCATAGGTGTTACATCACGTACGAAACTTAATAGTATACCACTTCTACGAATGGCCCGTAATGCTGCGTCTCTTCCGAGACCAGGACCCTTTATCATAACTTCTGCTCGTTGCATACCCTGATCAACTGCAGTACGAATAGCATTTGAAGCGGCGGCTTGAGCAGCATAGGGTGTCTTTCTTCTTGTGCCTTTGAATCCAGAAGTACCGGCGGAGGCCCAAGAAACCACCCGCCCTCGTACATCTGTAACAGTTACAATAGTATTGTTGAAACTCGCTTGAACATGAATAACCCCTTTTGGTATTCTACGTCCATTCCTACGCGAACCAATTTTTGGTATAGGTTTTGCCATATTTTTTCATCTCATAAATATGAATCAGAAATATACAGAAAGATACGGAGATATCCATTTCATGTTAATCCTTTATTTTTACATGGCCCTTCTTTGAGAAATTTTATAAAAGAAAGATTATCCTTGTCTCTGTTTATGTCTCGGATTGGAACAAATCACTATAATTCGTCCGCGCCTACGGATCAGTCGACATTTTTCACAAATTTTACGAACGGAAGCTCTTATTTTCATATTTCTCACTCCTTACCTTAATTTCAAATCTATTCCTTGGAAGAAAAAAAGTCTCTTGTATTTTATTTTTTAGCTTCGAGTTGTATCTCTCACCAAAGGAATGTTTTCAAAAATCATTTAATCGCTCGAATCTTTGCTGCGGAGTCTATAAATTATACGTCCTCTAGTTGAATCATACCGACTTATTTCGATTTTTACTCTATCTCCCGGCAGTATCCGTATCAAACTGCGTCGGATCCTCCCTGAAATATAACCTAGAATTAGATCTTCATTATCTAAACGGACCCGGAACATACCGTTGGGAAGTGATTCAGTAATTAAACCTTCATGAATCAATTTTTGTTATTTCATCCAGGTAACCCCTTGAAATATCATCAACTAATGGAGGAAGAGTTATATAACTCACTTTTCCTCTCTATTTCACAAATAGGAAGTTAGAGATCAAATTAGGATACCGGAGGAAGATCACCATATATAGCACAAAATTTCTCCTCCAATTTTTTCTAGTCTAGCTTCTCGATCTGTCATTATGCCTCGCGAAGTGGAAAGAATTACAATTCCCATTCCACCTAAAATCTTAGGAATTTTTTGATAGTTGGAATAGATTCGTAGACCAGGTCGACTGATACGTTTTAAAATAGTTCTATATATTCCTTTCCTAGTCCTTCTATGGCGCAAGGTTGAAACCAAGAAATCTTTGTTACTTTCCTGATGTTTCCGAACGTTTTCAATAAAACCTTCTTGTAGGAGTATTTTAACAATGTTTTCGGTGATATTAGTGGATGCTATTCGAACCGTTACATTTTTACTCATGTCAGCATTTCTTATAGAAGTTATTATATCAGCAATAGCGTCTCTGCCCATGACGAATTCTAATTATTGGTGCTTCTTAATTTTGATATAATCAACATGTTTTTTTATTTTGAATTATTCAATTTCAATTATTAATTATTAAAAGTATATGCGTGAAACACAATCTATTAATTTAATCCATTTCAGATATCCCACTATAACTATATCATAGTTTCATCTACTAGTATTTATAATACTTCAGGAGCTAATGAAACTATTTTAGTAAAATTCAACTGTCTCAATTCCCGAGCAATCGCGCCAAAAACTCGAGTTCCTTTTGGATTTCCTTCTTGATCAATGACAACCGCAGCATTGTCATCATATCGTATTATCATACCGTTGTCACGTTTGAGTTCTTTACATGTACGTACAATTACAGCTCGAATTACTTCTGATCTTTCTAGAGGCATATTGGGCACTGCTTCTTTGATTACAGCAACAATAACGTCACCAATATGAGCATATCGATGATTACCAGCTCCTATGATTCGAATACACATCAATTCTCGAGCTCCGCTGTTATCTGCTACATTCAAAAGGGTCTGAGGTTGAATCATATCATTTTTATTTGAATCTGTTATTTCAATGCAAAGAATGAGGAAAAAAAGAAATAGTGTTTGTCTAGAAATAAATAAACCCGCGGTTGTTTTTTCATCCTCAATACCCCTTTTGTTTATCTTTAGTTCTATATCCCTATCCTGAAATAATAAATTGAGTTCGTATAGGCATTTTGCACGCAGCTATTGAGATAGCTGCTCTGGCTACAGTTTCTGATACTCCACCCATTTCATAAAGTATTCGGCCTGGTTTAACAACGGATACCCAATATTCGGGAGATCCTTTCCCCGAACCCATACGTGTTTCCGTAGGTCTTATTGTAACAGGTTTGTCTGGAAATATACGTACCCATATTTTTCCACCACGACGTGCATATCGTGTCATTGCTCTTCGCCCTGCTTCTATTTGTCTAGCTGTGATCCAAGCAGGTTCAAGTGCCTGAAGAGCATATCTGCCGAAACTAATATGATTGCCCCGACAAGATATTCCCTTCATTCTTCCTCTATGGTGCTTACGAAATCTAGTTCTTTTAGGGTTATAGTTGATGGTTTTTTATTAATCCCGCCTCTACTACAGAACCGGACATGAGAGTTTCCTCTCATCCAGCTCCTCGCGAATGAAAAGATTCGATACAGATACACATCTATTTAATAATTAGTACACTAAACTAAGTAATGGGATTTATTGATATTTCATTTATTACATAGGAAGCTCCATATATGGCTAGATGTGTATATTTATAGATAATGCTTATTTTTTATAACAAATCCCTATTTTTTTTTTTACTCTTATCGAGTCAAGCCAATATTGTATTGTAATACAATAAATAAATAAGGGTTTCGCGGGCGGATATTGACTCTTTCCTGCTTCATTCGTAGGATCAATCCATGACCTCTCAGAGTAAATCAATTTGTTCTTGGTTCGTTCCGCCATCCCGCCCGATGAATTATTAGGATTCATTTTTCTTTTATATTTTATTTATATTTTAATAGTAGAATCTTATATAGTCACAGGTTTCGTCGTTCCTATAGCTTCTCCATTAATGGTTAGGCCTGAACTCTGCAACGGAGCTCCCAACAAAATTTGTTCCCGAGCCAATCTCCTCAGTTTCTATTAACCCAGGGCTCTTTATTATTTATATTATACTTTATTATTTGTATTATTATATATATTAATATATCAATATTAATGCTTTATCACACTGCCTTTTATGAGGTGATTCATAGACCATACATATTGGAATCATCTATCATTGATATTTTTGTTCTCTCTTTCTATCACCTTTCCATTTATCCGCATCCCTTTATTTTTTTCTTCAAAATCCATAATCAGATTTTTTTTTTATGAAAATTTCAGTTGTTACAACTATATGATTGATTCAGTCATTCAGTCATATAGTGACTGTTTCTTGGGATCTCGACAATACGAAGCAATAAGTTGGTTATTAGTTTTTCGTTTATTTTATTGTTTTATTTTATATAGTTATTAAGTTTATAGTGGGGGTCAGTCTTTTTTTTGAAGCCCAGCTTTAAACTCTAAAGAAAAAACTAACGAGTCACACACTAAGCATAGCAATTCTAAATTATATCAAAAGTAAGATTAATCTATTTTTTATTCAACCTTATATAATTATAATTAGAATTGTTTATTTTTGTTTGATTTAACGGAAAAAGTAAAAAAACAGAAATAGTTTCTAATTTTTTGTTCTATCACTGGACAGAATGGCAAGATAAAAAAAGGTCTATTATTCCTCGTTCACAAATATCCAAATTTTTAGGCCTAATACTCCATGGATAGTTCGAATTGTATAGGAACAATGATCAATTTTAGCACGAATTGTTTGTAGAGGAACTCTACCTTCTCTGATCCATTCGACACGTGCAATTTCTTTTCCGTCGATACGCCCTGCAATTTGTATTTGAATTCCCTTTGTATCTGTTTGTTCAGTTAATTCAATAGCTCTTTTCATTGCCTTTCGAAACGAAACTCTATTTCTTAATTGTGAAGCCATATATTCTGCAAGAATATTAGGGTGTCCATAAGGTTTTTCAATTCTTGTGATAGCAATATTGAGTCTTCGGTTCACAGAATGCAACTCTTTTTGTACATTCATCTGTAATTCTTCGATCCCTCGCGTTCGGCCCTCTATTAATAAATTGGGAAACCCAATATAGATTATGACCTGGATCAAATCGATTCTTTTTTGAATTTCTATTCGTGCAATTCCAATTCCTTCGAAACCTGGGGATATTCTCTTATTTTTTTGTACATAGTTCTTGATACAATTCCGTATTTTCTCATCTTCTTGTAGACCTACAAAAAAAAATTTTGGTTGTGCGAACCAAAAGGAATGATGATTTTGGGTTGTACCAAGTCTGAAACCAAGTGGATTTCTTTTTTGTCCCATATTTTTTTATTCTATTATCTTTTCATCCATTTTTTTTTCTAAAGAGAAATAAAAATTTTAGATGAATCTCTAAAATTTCGATTTCTCTTTTAATACAATTGTTATATGACAAGTGGGTCTTTTTATCGGATAACTACGTCCTCTAGCCCTGGGTCTTAACTTTTTAACAAAGGGGCCCCCATTGACTTCGGCTTTACTAATGAATGAATCAGCTCCGTTCAAACCCATATTATGATTAGCATTTGCTGCTGCAGAATAAACCAATTTTAAAATGGGATAAGATGCTCGATAAGGCATGAGTTCCAGTATCATAA